TGGGTGAATCAATGAATGAAAGTAGGAGAAATGGAGTTTAACCCTCTTTTTTGGGGGATAAATCACTTCCCGAAAGAATCCTTCGTATTATTATTAGTAATTTTGAGTTCTTATTTTTCTATTTTTTATTTATATATTATGTCTAATATTATGTTTAACTATACTAGAATGTATAAAATGTGATTCGAATGAATGATTTATGAATGGACGAATCAAAAATTTCTATAAAATCATGAAAGATCCTTCGGATCTAGTCATACAATTCCATTATGTTGACAATTTCAAAAAACTGTTCATACTATGCTCATAGTATGATAGCGGTCGGGTAAGTATGCCCCCATCGTCTAGCGGTTGAGGACATCTCTCTTTCAAGGAGGCAGCGGGGATTCGACTTCCCCTGGGGGTAGGGTACTACGAAAGGAAGTGGATCATGGATTATCAATAAGCCTAAAGCAGATTCTTACTGGGTCGATGCCCGAGCGGTTAATGGGGACGGACTGTAAATTCGTTGGCAATACGTCTACGCTGGTTCAAATCCAGCTCGGCCCATTAATTCGCTGATCCATCCTGAGATAATCTAATCATTTGTCTTTCAGAAATGCCTGGTACAAAAGAATAAAAAAAAAGAGTCCAATTTTCTGCTATATCTCTTTATTTATTTGTTTTGTTCCCACAAATTCTAATCTTGCTAAGGATCTAGATTCATATCGGGATCTATAAGTATAAAGTCTAAAGAAATAAAGAAAAAAATTTTATTGAAAGATTGATTATCAATCGATTTACCAATAACAAAAGTATTACCAGTAAAGTAATCCCTGTCGCCCCCATTCAAGTGCTTACACATGCGGATATCAATATATTACTCGTGCCTCTTCTCTCTTACAACATGGCGATTCTAACTAAATAGAAATGGTTTGAATGAAATCATAAGAATATGTATGTAGGCTGTACACCTTATTTCCTTGGGATTGTAGTTCAATTGGTCAGAGCACCGCCCTGTCAAGGCGGAAGCTGCGGGTTCGAGCCCCGTCAGTCCCGACGAATCCAATAAATAGATCAACCCATCTTTCCATTTTCTGTGAAAGGGGGGACAAGACAAGGGGTAGAATCTCAGGGGATCCTTATTTTTTTTCTTTTCTCATCAAACAAATACGGGAATTTCCATTCCTTCAACTAACCCCGATTGATGGGAGGGAGGCGTATTCTGACTTCGATTTTGTGTACTCTAAATTACTAATTTGGATCTGAAACAATCTATCCCATTCAAACTACACACCGAGCTTTTGTTTTAATATATGTGTTCCAATACAGTACTAATTCAAGGAAAGAGTCCATTAATAAAACAAAGATCAAACAAGATACCAGCCCTCTTATTAGGTATTAATGGGAATCCTTTTTTCTTTCCTATTTTTTTTTATTTAAAGGTCCATTGAAGAAAGAAAAACAAATACTAAAAAAATAGTGAATTGGGTGGAATATTAAATTCTTTATTTAGACCGGGGCTCATCTTTATCACACTTCTTTGTCTTCCAAGAAAATGAAATCATTATAAAGAATGGAGTTTAGAACGGAACTCCTTCCTTTTTGATTTTATTTCGCTTATATTATTGTTTAGATTTGTGAACAATAGAAAAGAGAAGAGGAAAGGTGGTTAGATGATACTTCATCTCATCAGATGATTGTAAAAGGAAGACGTTAGGTTATAGAAAAGAAAGAATGGAAAAGAATAATAAATAAGCCATTCTTGATTGGATTGGGAATCCAATTTTGGATTCGGTATGGATAAAGGATCTTCCTATGTTATACTATTCAATTCTCGACGATGAATCGCTTTAATAGCTCAGATGTTGTTATTCATGATACTGATTCAATATCATCAAGATGGAATGACCATTGAATTTATAGGCGAAAGATTTATCATCTCTATGGGATTAAATCCCGAGTTATTTATTGGGAAGTAAAAAAAAGATGAGATTATGGAAGTAAATATTCTCGCATTTATTGCTACTGCGCTGTTCATTCTAGTTCCTACTGCTTTTTTACTTATCATTTACGTAAAAACGGTCAGTCAAAATAATTCATTTGAATGAAACTTGACTTCTTAGTTCTTATCAATGATTGAAGAAATAAAATGAAAAGGATTCCAATGTTGCGTCTTAAATGAGTGGACTAGAATCGGCAGTATTTTATGAGATCTGATAGTATGGCAGAAAGAAATATATGAATCCTTCTTTCTACCATACTATCTATTAATGTTATTGTAGTGTATTAAGGTTGTACTGTATTGTATAAAGATACAGACCTAATATAGTATAGATCAATCTACATCTATTTTATGTAGATATCAATTTCATATATTGCATATAGCACCCCAATTCCATTTCTTTGTTACATCTATTTGATTTGTATTGATTCCGATCAATCTGAAATAATCGAAAGGCAATTCATACTCTCACGGCTCTAATTCGTTTATTTGGGATTATTTCGTATATGAATTGCCGTATCTGTCGAAAGAATCAAATCATGAAGAAAAAATTGTATGGGGTATTTAATAAAAGAAAACTAACTAATCTTTAACATTCCTAAGAAGTAATTGGTTGAGCCGTTGACAGACGATCCAAGGAGTTCTATCTATGGGAATTTCTTCGGATTTCGAAAAGGAGTAGTAAACCTCACTGGTAACGCTCGAATCATATGATATGAAATGAGTCGGTAAAGCATAAATTCCATTTTAAAATAATAAAACAAGTGGTAAGTAGATAATATGATATGTGACTTGTTCAAGGTAAAGTTTTATTCGTATTATGCATAGTATCTTGTTGCACAACCACTATTACACTTAATAACGGAATGACTTTCTCTTTGAAAAGGAGGAAACAAATACAAATAAAGGGGTCCGTGAAATAGAAAATTTAGGAAGAATTTAGTTGGAATCCATTTTCCATTCATTTGACTTTCGAAATACGAGCATAGGAATCATTGAAATATCCGTTTAATTGAAAAGTAAGGGCATTATTCATATAATACATTTAATACATGACTCCATTCGAGTCCAATGGAATTTCGAAATAACAATATTTTTATTGAATTTCAATTTGATTTAAATAACGTTTTGCGGAACGATTTATAAAACAATTGATACAGTTTGATTCCTCAACTCAATTAGTAGTACTTCTAGAGTCCATTTCTCCCCCATACTACGAGTGAAAGGGAAAATGTAAAGACTGCCATTAAAGCAGCCCAAGCGATACTTACTATATCCATGTGAATTATGTCTCCAATTTCTCTGAATATGAAAAGGTTATTCCATTAGTGCTCACTAATAATAGTGGAATCCATAGCACAGAGTCAAAGGGGGATTCTGCTCCAACATTATTATTGATGAACCAATCCAATAAATCCACTTATAACAAGTTCCTATATGATTTCTAGTAGAATCGGCAAAGATTAAGTACAAGCAAAATATGTAGTGACATCCTTGGAAATATCGGGCAAGGGGGTTTTTGTTACTATAGAGCCTGTAGTAATAATAAGACTTATTCTTTCTTTTGTTGCCTTTCATAAATAAAAGGAAACTAAGGGCATAAAAATAGAGAATCAAGATAAATTACCATCTATTACGTACCTGTATTTCCCATTTGATCGAATCCTTACCATCGACCGATTGTTTCACAGAGATAGTCGGGAGACGGTCTATTACATTCTTAACTAGGGATTACTGAAAAGAAATTCTTTCTTTTTGCACTTTTTCTATCAAAAAAATTATCCATCCAATCTAATTCAAGACCCAGTCAGTAAACACTACATTAGTAAAGGGAATCGTAAGTCTTGATATCTCTTCCACTAACTAATACCTATAATCTTTCTTGGAATCAAGGATTTACTATTTACTTTAGGGTTTCGAGATAAAGTTTAGCGAACCCCCAGATGCTTAGAATAAAGCAAGTATCCATATTTTTCTCTGCGTCTAGTGGTGAATAATTCGGCGAATTATATCAGCATAACAGAATGGGGGATTTCGAGTCTTTTGTTGATCAGGCGACACCCGGATTTGAACTGGGGAAAAAGGATTTGCAGTCCCCCGCCTTACCGCTCGGCCATGCCGCCAAAAAGGTATACAAAATAGATGAAAATGCTCCCCACCTTTTTTTATTGTACTTGTATCGTGAATCCTAATCCCCTTCCTAAATACTAAATAAAGGAAATCCCCCTTTTTGATTGGATTGGATCCATCCTGATTGGATAGTATTTCAAAACACCCAATACCTAAAAACTCTTTTTTATTTAAAAATGGAATGCGGATTTTCAGTAACAAAAAACAAAATTTCGGACAAATTGGAACCATTAACTATTTGTTGACTGTGAATTCATGAAGGATTCTTGGATTTGAATCTCAAATTGTATTTCCTTAATGAGACAAGAAAATCAAAATTGATACATAACTAAATGGATTCTTCTCAATAAAAATCCTTCTCAATTATAACGACAATTATGAGTATATGTAAACCCACAACAGAAATTTTTACACAGATATCGAATCGGATTGGAATATGTAATATCATAATAATGGTAAAAATGGAATCGCTTTTGTTTTGCTATCCTATACAAAACTCCATTAAGTTTAAGTGGCAGAATTTTGTTTCCAGGAATGTTTTATCATTTTTGTACCTGTTGCAAGTTCTAATGCCAGGTTCAATTTGAGTAGAAAATTCGCTTCATTTTATTCCTCCGTTCATATGTATTTTATACATTACCATGTTATCTAGGGAGTTGGGTAAAATTTCATGTGATTCTGTAAACAGAATAGAAATTCCATCATTGCTAGATCAATTTATACGAATTGATGAAGAATGAACCAATAATGGAATGGGATTTTTTCAATAAATGGGAAATAAAAAATGCCCCTGGATGGAACTGAGGGAATGTCTACAATACCTGGGTTTAATCAGATACAATTTGAAGGATTTTGTAGATTCATTGATCAGGGCTTGGCGGAAGAA